CTTAATGAAAGTAGATTATCTTCCCATTCATTTCAAAACTTCCATGATCTCTTCCCGAACCAAACATGAATCTTTCGATTCATTTGGCTCTCACGCTCAATTACTTATGTACTTATGGAGTATTCCCTTATCTTTTTTTTAATGTAATGAGCCTATCCTCTTCTGTTCGTATTCCAACATATAGAAACTGATCATTGATCCAAGACCCTAATATTCGGAGGACTCTTCCGACCAGACAAAAAATCTGTAATTACCAGCAAAGTTGTTTCTTTTTTTTATTTATTAATTGAATTTTCTTCAAATCCAAAAAATTCTTCTTATTTTACTTTATACATAGGTTGTCGATTCAGCATTGGATAAAAAAAGGACGGGGTGCCTATTTTTCCAGTAAATGGTTCAAATCATTTTTTTATCGCTATGAGTGTTCTATATCGGATAAATTGGAGCTATTTATTTTGAATATTCATTTTGAAACCATCTTCATACTAACTAACATAGTGGTAGAAAGAGTACCAATGTAGCGCCTGGACTTCAAACAATTTAGCTTTAACCATGTTAAGGGTCCCACATTATTGGTTGATCGAGAATCAAAGTTGATTTACCAATGAGTCACGAAATGCTATGGTTCGTAATATGATTTCTTAATTTATTCAGAAGTAATTCGCGAGATCGTGCACCTTTCTTTCCTAGTTATAAAAAAAGGAAAGTGCAGCTGGTTGGATCCAGCCTATTCTTGAAATAAACAACTCGCACACACTCCCTTTCCAAAAAAGATCAGTACACCAAGTACTATACTTAGATTTATTGGATTTGTTGCTAAAATATCGGTATTAAACCCGAAACTCCCGGCGGATGGCCAGTGACCCAAGGAAACGAAAGAATCGGTTACATTTTTCATATGATCTCCTCTTATAGATAGGACTAACAAAATCGAACAGAGTTCTTTATTTATTTTTTTGTATTATTATTTGTATTACTTTAGCCCCTTTTTGATTTGATTGATTTGTTGATTCATTTCCTTATTTCATTTCTCAATATATTTAATTATTCAATTTTGAAATTAGTCAATTATTATTTCAATTTTATTTTGTTGCAACGCTTCCTAAAAAAAGGGGTTTCCATTGGACTAAGAACGGGAAGGAAGAAAGCGAGTGGATCTGCAAATTTCCTCATCCTCAAATCAGTCCTTCCCACAGGGTATTGTCTCAATGAATAAGTGATTGTCGGAATAAAATCTTGATAGAATTCGAAAAAGCAAGCGGCAAGTCCAAGGCAATAAAAAAAAAAAAAGAAAAGGCCGTTCACATTTCTAGGATTAAACAAAAGGATTCGCAAACAAAAGCGCTAATGCCACGACCAGTCCATAAATTGTTAAAGCTTCCATAAAAGCCAGACTAAGCAATAAAGTACCTCGTATTTTACCCTCTGCCTCTGGTTGTCTCGCGATACCTTCTACGGCTTGGCCCGCAGCAGTACCTTGACCAACTCCAGGTCCAATAGAAGCAAGCCCTACGGCCAATCCAGCAGCAATAACGGAAGCGGCAGAAACCAGCGGATTCATGGTAAGCTCCTTGCACAAAAAGAAAGAAATGGTTAATGATACAATCAACCAATGAATTATGACTTATTATTTATTCCATTACTAAGATCCATCCAGTCGAAGTAACTAAGAACTACGACTTGAAGTAATGAGATTATTGAATCATCAGAACTACTTCGATATCTCGTTTTTAGTTCCTATCCATGAAGTCTTTATCAATCCATAAGGCTCTAGTTCTTCCATTTCTTTGTTTGAAACCATTCTTTCAATTCTTCGCTCTTTCTCTTCTATATGCTTGATTTCATCTGTTTATTCATTCGTCACAGACGAAACAGAAGGACTTTTATTGGAATCCCCATCTAAATTCACAGTGGGATGGGAAAGGAAATAAGATATATGGATAGTTCATATATAACTAGTCAATATCTAATATCACATATACATATATTTCTTCCATAACGTAAACCAACCATTCACATCTTATATTCTATATTCATATTCAACCAGATTCAAAATTATTCTTTGAAACATACACAAGAGTTGACTTATAGCCATTACATTACATATATTCGATCCCCCCCCCCTTTTTTCATTCCTAACATCGTAATCTTTTTTGCTACTACACTAGATCATATATACCGGATTTGTATTATTTGTATCTATTATGTTCCAAAATAGCTTAGCTTATCTTCAGCCGCCCATACATTGTGTTGGGATAAACTTAAAAAAGAATACTATTTTGAAAGCTAATCAATGATGACCTTCCATGGATTCGCCTATATAAGCCGCGGCTAAAGTTGCAAAAATAAGAGCTTGAATCCCACTTGTAAATAATCCAAGGAACATGACAGGTATAGGAACCACTGAAGGTACTAAAGAAACAAGAACAGCAACGACTAATTCATCAGCCAATATATTCCCAAAAAGTCGAAAGCTAAGCGATAAGGGTTTTGTGAAATC